AACATAATGCATGAAAGGGTCCTTGAACGACCATAAAATAGCCTGAAAATTTTGAGTAAATACTTCTACAAAATGGTCGCGTTTTTGATAGAAATATATTCGATCAAGAACGGGTCTATAAGATTTTGATTGTAAATGAGAAGATTGATTGCGGAGAAAGACGAGGACCGATTCGTATTCATATACATGAAAATTATAAAATAAAAATACGAACCGTTTATTTCGTTTTGAAAAAGAAAAACTAGATTTCTTTGGAGTAATAAGATTATTGCCATTATGATACTTGTGAAGAAAGGCACGTAATAAATGCAAAGAAGAAGCATCTTTTACCCAGTAACGAAGAGTTTGAACTAATATTTCCAGATGGATGGAGTGGGGTATTAATAGATCTAACACATAATTTAAATGTGAAAATTGGTCCTCTAAAAAAGGAAATATGGAATGAATTGATCGGAAATTCTGAGATTTTACTATTTCTTTTCCCTCTAGGTCTAGGGAAGATATTACTCGTATAGAAAATGGAATTTCCACAACGACTACAAATCCCTCTAATATAATTTGAGAATACAAAGTTGTGTTGTGCCCAAAAAATGGATTTTGGGAAGAATAATTAGTCAAAAAACGCAAATGATTCTGTCGATCCATTTGAGTAATTAAATGAGTAATTAAACGTTTCACAATTAGTAAGCTGAAGTTATTGTCAGAACCTACTTTTTCCAATTCCAACGAACTTGATCTAGTTAAACTATGATCATGAGCAAGTGCATAAATATACTCCTGAAATAGAAGCGGATATAGGAAGTCGTGTTGCTGAAATCGATCTAGTTCTAAATATCTTTTGAATTTCTCCATAGAAAATGAAAATAGAACCAAAGATAGAGAATTTTTGGGGGTTTATCAAATGGTACATAGTGCGATATAGTCAAAACAAGGTATTGCGAGTAAGAAAAGATACCTCGGTAAACTTATCAACAGATTCTCTATCCTCTCTTTTTCCATTGAATTTCATTGATTTATGTTCGTTATAGGATAAGAAGACGATTCGAAATCCTTTATTTATTTTTTTTTTCAACCCAATCGCTCTTTTGATTTTGGAAAAAAAAAAAATGATCAATATACTGTTTCTTCTACACACCAACCTCCATTCTATAAGGGAGGGTTCAATAGTTAGGATTCATTATAAAATCGATAATACACACATGGGAAAAGTCTTTCTCGCACCCACACAAGCACTAATATATTTTTAACCTATAATTAGATGGGGTAATCATTCAAATTAAGAACAGAAGCTCGTGGCTTTTTCTTTACCTAGAATTGATTGAAGCCATAGGACTCTATCCATTTATTTATTCGACCCAAAAATTTCGTTTAACTAAAGAATTCAAACAAAGTTTTGTATTGATCCGTTAAGAATAAAAAAGTTTCAGAATTCTCCATTGATACGACATGCTATTTTTTCCATTCATTCCCTTTCAGGATCAGTCGTGGTCTTACAAACTTTACCAAGTGTATGGACGAATACCTTACTTCATCCAAATGTGTAAAAGATCCTAGCCGCACTTAAAAGCCGAGTACTCTACCGTTGAGTTAGCAACCCGAATCAAAAAAAGGTGTGTTGAAATAATCAAAATAAATTAAAGAAATTATACGACGTCATCCAAACATTCAACTAGCATAAAATTGATTCGGACCCTAAAAACGAACCGATCAAACGAAAATACAAGACAATTTCAAATAAAATAAAAATAAGTATGAAAAATATTTAACTAAATAAACCGCACTAAAAAAGACTTTTTGAATCAATCTTGTATCAAAATGAATCCATCATTTATCTTAAGTAAAAACCAAACCTATGGTACGTAAATAAATAGATACACTTAAAATTATATTTGTTCGGTGTACTGTTGTCAATATACTAGGCATTTTGGAAAAGAAAACAATAGAAAAAAAAGGCCTTGTGTTGGATTAGCACTACAGAGATACAAACAAAAAGAAAAATATAAGTAGAAAAAGAAATCAAAAATTCTGATTTTCTTATTTATAGAACATAGGTAAGTAATGCATTGGTATGAATGGAGCAAAAGAGAAAATACAAAGTTAGGGGAGTGATGACTCCTATATAGTTTTATACAATCTTTCTCGATTCTTTTTTTTTTTTTTTCTTAATTTGATTTCGTTTGATTAGAGTGAAAGTGAAGTTCCTTTAAAAACCTCCGCTTTAGTTAAAATATCCCGAACCGTTTCTGTAGGTTGAGCACCTTTCTCAAGGAAATATAGAATAGCGGGAACATTTAAATAAGTTTGATTCTTTATTGGATCATAAAAACCCACTTTCCGAAGATCTCTTCCTTCTCTTCGGGACCGAACATCAATTGCAACAATTCGATAGACCGCTCATTGGGATAGATGTAAAAAAAGAACCCCCCCCTAGAAACGTATAGGAAGTTTTCTCCTCGTACGGCTCGTTAAAAATGATTCGAAATAATGTATGGAATATGGAATATGTATAGAATTACATAAAAATGGGTCTATAAAATGGTTAAATCAATTAGATTCTAGTTTATATTCTTACTTTCTTAAAAAAATCATTTGTACTCATAACTCAAGTTAGATAACTCTCAAGCGGCTCAAACGAAAATATTTAAGTTAAGCATTTTATTTATTGAGTGGTCTTTAAACCCCCTTTCTTTTTGTTTGTTTCATTTCAAATCGATTTGAATGATCCAATTATGGAAACAATGGAAAAAGTCTTTTCTTGTTTTGGGATCCTTTAATAACTATTTTAAATCATTGGGTTTAGACATAACTTCGGTGATTCTTAATCTTTTCAAAATGGCAGCAACATACCTTTTTTGCGATTGATTTCTAGTAAAGAATCATAAAAAGAGTTGATTCTCATGTGATACACTTTGTATGAAAAGAGTTTTTTCAATTCCAATAAATTTTATTTTAGATTGGAAACGTGAAAGTCTTTCGATTTCTCTATCAACGATATACTTACAAAGTTGTTCCAATTTATTAATTGGCATTAACCATAGACCTTTGCCCCTGAGAAATGAATCAATACGTTATTTCTACTCGAGCTCCATCATGGACTATTTCCATTACAACCCAATGGAGGTTCTAGTGAAACAGAATAAATGATGTCGAGTCAAGAGCACCTTTATTCTTATATAAAATGGTGGATATTAAAATCCACAAAGGATCATGTCTTTCAAGTCGCACGTTGCTTTCTACCACATCGTTTCAAACGAAGTTTTACCATAACATTTCTCTAATTTGGAACCGATATGTAATTGATTCAATTATGGAATCGTGAATAATCATTGGTTCATTTGTTACATAGTAATCTAGCACTTTTCTTCCAGATAGAAGGCTAGACATTTTTATGAGGAGGTTTTTTAACACGAATTCAACGTAACCAAAATTTTCTTGTTTTTATTGTATATGTATATTAAGGACTAACTTAATTATTTTTGAATATCTACAAGTAACTCACTAATATCGATTCGTCAATCGCGGATACCTTGAAATATCAAAAAAGTCATTCATAAATAAAGAATACTTCAAATTCGTGAATTTATAATTCCCTTTACTACTTTGATATCATTATTTGACTAAAGTTTTATAGTACGAACCAAATTTGATCATCATAAAAAATTTCTCCAGTTCTTTTGTAATTAAATCATAAAGAATTCCAATTTAAAGCCAATAGGCAGATCAAACAAGAAATCAATAATCTTTTCTTTTTATGAAATGAATAAAATAGACTGATGGGAGGGACGATTTTATTCCTTATTTTTTCGAGTCTTATTTTATCAAATAGCTACAAGAATCGTTCTTATCTATATCTATCAGATAGATTAAACAATTGTGAATCTTATAGATATTTTATGTTAGATATTATTAGATATTGAAATTGACATTTTCAATTTAACAGATCATAAAATTTTTGTTTGACAACGAAAAACTACTCTCACTAAAACTGAAATAGACCAATAATATAGACTACGCATTTCTTAGTCTTCGTTTTATATACGTATTTTCATATTTTATTTAACTTGAGATTAAGTAATCTTTCTATAAGATTTATAGAAAAGCAATAACAGAAAAAGTAAAGTGACTAAAATGAATTCGTTTATCTCCATTCTTCCCACTTCTTCCATAGATTTCTAATTATTCATTCAAGTCAAACACGAAAGATCTAAAAATGCAAAGAAAATGGATTGCGTAATTTGATTGTTTCTTAATGAAATGAAGATTTTCCCTTGCTAATTAATCGCAATCTCCCCCTCAAATTCTATTTATATGGGAATAAAAAATAATACAAACGGCAAAAGGAGGGGGAGCCTTTTTTTCGAGATGCTTACTATCTTATATAGGTACAAAACGAAATAAAATGAAGTATAGATTAAGTTCTTAGTCACCCTTTTTTGATTATTTTAGTACCCTAACCCCGCCTTAACAGCCCACTCGGCTTTTTAATTACAATCCTTATATTTTGATTTCTATTCTGATTTTACTTAGATTACAAAGATTACAAATAGATTCAGGTATCTCCGCGTGTTATTTGAACCCGATTTAGTTCGAGTTTGTAAAAAAAAAGAAATAAGAATTGCATTCTCATTCTATTCAATATTAGACCTTTAAACCTAAACAGAAAGTTGTTCACAAGAATCCTATTTGACTTATTCTTATTTTTAGGTTTAGAATGGAATATGATCTGGGACGGAAGGATTCGAACCTCCGAATACCGGGATCAAAACCCGTTGCCTTACCACTTGGCCACGCCCCATTTAAATTTCTATTCGACACTAATAAAGAATAATGCTTGTATTGGTTGATCGTCAATTCTAGCCCAAATATCTCATTTCAATAATATATTCTTGTTAATATTTTGATACGTATATATATATAAAATTCAATTTATTGATCATTACATATAATTCAATTAAGATATTGTATGAAAGTCGAATTTCTTCTATTCTATTTTAGAATGGGAGGGTTTTTGATTGAGTGAATTCAAAAACAAAGAAGAATTTTTTCTACCATACTTTCTTCCTTTTGACTTCATATCAATAACTCAATCAAAATGCAATTATCTCCAAGAACAAAATGTCTGTTATGCTTAATATCTTTAGTTTGATCTGTATTAATTCGGCTCTTTATTCGAGTCATTTTGTCTTCGCCAAATTGCCGGAGGCCTATGCTTTTTTGAATCCGATTGTAGATGTTATGCCAGTCATACCTCTGTTTTTTTTTCTTTTAGCCTTTGTTTGGCAAGCTGCTGTAAGTTTTCGCTGAAATCTTTAATATTTTCCTATGGATCAGATAAGTATTACAATAATGAACCCTCAATTCAAAGAAACGCTTGGCTAGACGCGATAAATCTAAATCACCCCATTTTCTTTTCCAGTGAAAGACTGAAAGACATTAATCCTATTAGTATCAGAATTTTCTAGAATATATAATTTTGGGTATAAAATACAATTTTAGTAATGAAAGACTCTTATGACAAAAGAATTCTCATAAATTCCAAAATTGTCTTATTTTTAGAAAGCACTTCATTTCATAATGTCAAAATAGGATATGTGGTATAAAAACAGATGATCTATTTTCCCTTTTCTCAAAAAAAATGATCTTGGAGATTGTGTAATGCTTACTCTCAAACTTTTCGTTTACACAGTAGTGATATTCTTTGTTTCTCTCTTCATCTTTGGATTCCTATCGAATGATCCAGGGCGTAATCCTGGACGTGAAGAATAAAATGACAAATTATTTTCCAATTTTGAAAGATAAATGAAATTCCAATATCAAGTCATCGGGGGAGGCGGAAAGAGAGGGATTCGAACCCTCGGTACAAATAAATTGTACAACGGATTAGCAATCCGCCGCTTTCGTCCACTCAGCCATCTCTCCTAATTGAAAAAATTTACTATATTACATTACACATAAAGTAAAGATTCAAAAAGGCTTTCCTTTCTTTCGATCTTTTTAGTAGATAGATTAGATGCGTATAACTTTTATCAGTAATTCAATTTAGATAAAGTAAGAACTGAAAGGATCTAATATAAAGAAAAATAAACGAAGACTTATTATTTTCATTTTAATCGAAAGAGCCCTTTCCCACGCCCGGGCTGGCTAGGTTAATACCTAGCCAGGCCCTTTTTTTGTGTTCCAACGAATGATAGATAAAACCCTTTATCGGATTTGAAAACAGAAAGACTTGTTAGTCAATTCGAAAGTGTAATTTCTGATTATTTGACTCTTTTTTTTTTTTTTCATAAAAAATAGAATAAAATAAACTCTGGACTCCTCCACAACGCATTTTTATGTTATTATTTTGGTGCTTTTAGTGAGTTGTCTCTATCAAAATTACTTCAGTAAAAAAAAAAAAAAGAAAGTGAACACTCTAATTTTCATGATTCGTTTAGGATCCTATTTTGATTATGTTAAATTCCTCTGTTCGACAAAAGATCCATTTGTATACAATAATCATATTGTAGCGGGTATAGTTTAGTGGTAAAAGTGTGATTCGTTCTATTAATCCCCTTTCTAGTTAAGGGGTCCTTCGGTTTAATTTATATTCCGATTAAAAACTTTTTTCTTAAAAGGATTTAATCCTTTACCTCTCAATAATGGATTCGAGGAAAAATAAAAATTATCGTGATTTGTATCCAAGGGTCAATTCGAAATTGAAAAATGGGATTTTCAAATTGTGAAACATAATTTGTGAATTGTATTAATACTTTCAATTAAATAATTATGAATAAAGATCCATGGCTGAAGATAGAAAAGTTCATTTCTAACCGTAACTAAATCTTTAATTTTGAGTTGGTAGAGAAGAAATTGAAGCAAAATAGCTATGAAATGATGACTTTAATTTACTAGAGACATCGACATATTTTTTTAGCTCGGTGGGAACAAAGTACTTTTCCTAAGGATTATTTGAAATAGAAATAAAGAACGAAGGAACTAGAAAGATTGTTACAATTATCTTCTTCTAGCGGGATCATCTAGAAAGCAAGTCTTTTTGAATTCAATGTATTCAAACAAAAAGCTAACATAGATGTTATGGGTAGAATTTTCATTTTGATTTTTTAGATCTCGGAATTTATCCATTTTCCATAAAGGAGCCGAATGAAACCAAAGTTTCATGTTCGGTTTTGAATTAGAGACGTTAAAAATGTTGAATTAAACCGACGTCGACTATAACCCCTAGCCTTCCAAGCTAACGATGCGGGTTCGATTCCCGCTACCCGCTTTAGACCCTCTCTTATCGAATCTATTGATTAATTCATAGATTCATTCTTTCTATTTCTTATTAGTAAATAGTAATAAGAAATAGAAAGAATGAATCTATAAAAATCTTACTTATATATTCGCTATTTTCATTCTTTCTATATTAATTAAGAATTAATACATGATTCAATTAAATATACAATAAAAAAGATATATATATATATCTCACATAGAAACATAGAATCCAATTCTTTTTTT